TTTGAGACAAGAAATGAATCCTAATTTTCGGATGACCGATCCCTCTAATCCAGTCCATCTAATGTCCTTTTCGGGAGCTCGAGGAAATGCATCTCAGGTACATCAATTAGTAGGTATGAGAGGATTAATGTCGGATCCCCAAGGACAAATGATTGATTTACCCATCCAAAGCAATTTACGCGAAGGGCTTTCTTTGACAGAATATATAATTTCCTGCTACGGAGCGCGAAAAGGAGTCGTGGACACTGCTGTACGAACATCAGATGCTGGATACCTCACGCGTAGACTTGTTGAAGTAGTTCAACACATTATTGTACGTAGAACGGATTGTGGTACTATCCGAGGTATTTCCGTGAGTCCTCGAAATGGGGTGACAGAAAAAATTTTTGTCCAAACCCTAATTGGTCGTGTATTAGCAGACGATATATATATGGGGATACGATGCATTGCCACTCGAAATCAAGATATTGGGATTGGACTTGCCAATCGATTCATAACCTTTCGAGCACAACCAATATATATTCGAACCCCCTTTACTTGCAGGAATACATCTTGGATCTGTCAATTATGTTATGGCAGAAGCCCCACTCACGGCGACCTGGTCGAATTGGGGGAAGCCATAGGTATTATTGCGGGTCAATCAATTGGGGAACCTGGAACTCAACTAACATTAAGAACTTTTCATACGGGTGGAGTATTCACAGGCGGTACTGCCGAACATGTACGAGCTCCTTCTAATGGAAAAATAAAGTTCAATGAGTATTTGGTTCATCCCACACGTACCCGTCATGGGCATCCCGCTTTTCTATGTTCTATAGACTTGTATGTAACTATTGAGAGTCGGGATACTATACATAGTGTGAATATTCCACCAAAAAGTTTGATTTTAGTGCAAAATGATCAATATGTAGAATCTGAACAAGTGATTGCTGAGATTCGTGCCGGAACGTCCACTTTTCATTTTAAAGAGAAGGTTCGAAAACATATTTATTCTGAATCAGAGGGAGAAATGCATTGGAGTATCGATGTCTACCATGCACCCGAATATACATATAGTAATGTTCATCTATTACCAAAAACAAGTCATTTATGGATATTAGCAGGAGGCCCGTGCGGATCCAGTATAGTGTCTTTTTCGCTCCACAAGGATCAAGATCAAATGAATGCTCATTTTTTTTCTGTCGACGAAATAGATATCTCTGACCTCTCAATCACTAATGATCGAGTAAGACATAAATTGTTGGATCCTTCTGGTAAAAAAGATAGAGAAATTCTTGACTATTCAAGACTTGATCGAATCATATCCAATGGTCATTGGAATTTCATATATCCTTCGATTCTCCAAGAGAATTACGATTTCTTGGCAAAAAGGCGAAGAAATAGATTTCTCATCCCATTACAATATGATCAAGAACGAGAGAAAGAACTAATACCCTCTTTTAATATTTCCATTGAAATACCCATAAATGGTATTTTACGTAGAAATAGTATTCTTGCTTATTTTGATGATCCACGATACAGAAGAAAGAGTTCGGGAATTACTAAATATGGGACTGTAGAGGCGGATTCCATCGTAAAAAAAGAAGATTTGATTGAGTATCGAGGAGCAAAAGAATTTAGTCCAAAATACCAAATGAAAGTGGATCGGTTTTTTTTTATTCCCGAAGAGGTACATATCTTACCCGGATCTTCGTCCATAATGGTTCGGAACAATAGTATCATTGGAGTAGATACACAACTCGCTTTAAATACAAATACAAGAAGCCGAGTAGGTGGATTAGTCCGAGTGGAGAGAAAAAAAAAAAGTATTGAACTGAAAATCTTTTCTGGAGATATTCATTTTCCCGGAGAGACAGATAAGATATCCAGACACAGTGGCATTTTGATACCGCCAGGAACAGAAAAAAAAAATTCTAAGGAATCAAAAAAATTGAAAAATTGGATCTATGTCCAACGGATCACACCGACCAAAAAAAAGTATTTTGTTTTGGTTCGGCCCGTAGTCACATATGAAATAGCTGATGGGATAAATTTAGCAAAACTTTTCCCTCAAGATCTATTGCAGGAAAAAGATAATGTCCAACTTAGAGTTGTCAATTATATCCTTTATGGAAATGGAAAGTCAATTCGAGGAATTTCTCACACAAGTATTCAATTAGTTCGGACTTGCTTAGTATTGAATTGGGACCAAGAAAAAAACGGTTCTATAGAAGAGGTTCATGCTTCCTTTGTTGAGGTAAGGGCAAATGATCTGATTCGCGATTTCATAAGAATTGAGTTAGTCAAGTCTACTATTTCATATACTGGAAAAAGGTATGATACGGCGGGTTCAGGATTGATTCCCGATAATGGATTAGATCGCACCAATATCAATCCTTTTTATTCCAAAGGGAAGATTCCATTAGTTACCCAGCATCAAGAAACTGTCGGTACGTTGTTGAATCGAAATAAGGAATGCCAATCTTTGATAATTTTGTCATCATTCAATTGTTTTCGAGTTGGTCCATTCAACGATTCGAAATATAACAATGTGGCAAAAGAGTCAAATCCTATAACTCCAATTAGGGATTTGTTGAGTCCCTTAGGTACTATTGTACCTAAAATAGTGAACTTTTATTCATCTTACCATTTAATAACTCAGAATCAGATCTTGTTAAACAAATATTGGCTACTTGACAATTTTAAACAGACTTTCCAAATACTTGAAGTACTTAAATACTGTTTAATAGATGAAAATAGGAGGATTTATAATCCTGGTCCATGCAATAACATCATTTTGAATCCATTCCGTTTGAATTGGTGCTTTCTACATTACAATTATTGTGAAGAGATATCCACAATAATTAGCATTGGACAATTTCTTTGTGAAAATATATGTCTATTTAAATATGGACCACGCATAAAAAAATCTGGTCAAATTTTAATTGTTCATGTCGACTCCTTAATTATAAGATCTGCTAAGCCCTATTTGGCCACTCCAGGGGCGACTGTTCATGGACATTATGGAGAAACCCTTTTTGAAGGAGATACATTAGTTACATTTATATATGAAAAATCCCGATCTGGTGACATAACGCAAGGTCTTCCAAAAGTGGAACAAATCTTAGAAGTTCGCTCGATTGGTTCAATATCGATGAACCTTGAAAGGAGAGTTGCAGGTTGGAACGAGCGTATACCAAGAATTCTTGGAATTCCTTGGGGATTCTTAATTGGAGCTGAGCTAACCATAGCCCAAAGTCGTATCTCTTTGGTTAATAAGATCCAAAAGGTTTATCGATCCCAGGGGGTACAGATCCATAATAGACATATAGAGATTATTGTACGGCAAGTAACATCAAAAGTGTTGGTTTCAGAAGATGGAATGTCTAATGTTTTTTTACCTGGAGAATTAATCGGATTGTTGCGAGCGGAACGAGCAGGGCGTGCTTTAGACGAAGCGATCTGTTATCGGGCAATTTTATTGGGAATAACGAGGGCATCTCTGAATACTCAAAGTTTCATATCCGAAGCAAGTTTTCAAGAAACTGCTAGAGTTTTAGCAAAAGCTGCTCTACGGGGTCGTATTGATTGGTTGAAGGGTCTGAAAGAAAATGTTGTTCTGGGGGGTATTATCCCTGCCGGTACGGGATTCAAAAAATTAGTGCACCCTTCAAGGCAAGACAAAAACATTCATTTGGAAATCAAAAAGAAAAATCTATTCGAGTTGGAAATGAGAGATATTTTGTTACACCATAGAGAATTTTTTTGTTCTTGCGCCCCAAGCAATTTCCATGACACACCAGAAAAATTATTTACGCGAATTCATAATTCCTAAGGAGAGATTTCTTCTTTAAATTACTTTCTTGTTATTTTCCAGTTATTGATTTGGTAATAAATCAAATTTAGTAAGTAATAATCAAAATTAATGGTTTGGGCTGTGTATCAACGGTCAATCCCGGTAGAAAGTTCCGTAGGAACAATTATTTATTATAAATAAAAAAAGAGAAAGCGTGGGAAAAATGACAAGAAGATATTGGAACATCCATTTGGAAGAGATGATGGAAGCAGGAGTTCATTTTGGTCATGGTACTAAGAAATGGAATCCTAGAATGGCCCCTTATATCTCTGCAAAGCGTAAAGGTATTCATATTATAAATCTTACTAGAACTGCTCGTTTTTTATCAGAAGCCTGTGATTTAGTTTTTGGTGCAGCAAGTCGAGGAAAAAACTTCTTAATCGTTGGTACCAAAAATAAAGCAGCAGATTTAGTAGCATCAGCTGCAATAAGGGCTCGATGTCATTATGTTAATAGAAAATGGCTCGGTGGTATGTTAACGAATTGGTCCACTACGGAAACGAGACTTCATAAGTTCAGAGACTTAAGAGCAGAACAAAAGATGGGGAAACTCAACCGTCTCCCTAAAAGAGATGCAGCAATGTTGAAGAGAAAATTATCTACTTTGCAAACATATCTGGGTGGGATCAAATATATGACGGGGTTGCCCGATATTGTAATCATCGTCGATCAGCAAGAAGAATATACGGCTCTTCGAGAATGTGTCATTTTGGGAATTCCGACGATTTGTTTAATCGATACAAATTGTGACCCAGATCTCGCAGATATTTCGATTCCGGCCAACGATGATGCTATAGCTTCAATCCGATTGATTCTTAACAAATTAGTATCCGCAATTTGTGAGGGTCGTTCTAGCTATATAAGAAGTCGTTGATTATGATTATGTTATGATTAAGAATAATAAGATTAGTTAATTATTTTAATTTATTTTATTGGATCGGTTACTATTCTTGTCTTCTTTTTTTTTTAAGAGATAAAATGGGATATTGATATTATGTTATGTGATTTCTTGGTATCCTAAATATATGATTAATGATGAAAGCGCATGAGTTGAGAAAGAGATGGTTGAATCAAAATAATTTTTTTTTTTTGAAGTTCGATTTCTTCCAGAGGACAATATGAATGTTATACCATGTTCCATTAAAACACTCAAAGGGTTATACGATATATCAGGTGTAGAAGTAGGCCAACATTTATATTGGCAAATAGGAGGTTTACAAATTCATGCCCAAGTACTTATCACTTCTTGGGTCGTAATTGCTATCTTATTAGGTTCAGTCATCCTAGCTGTTCGGAATCCACAAACCATTCCAACCGACGGTCAGAATTTCTTCGAATATGTCCTTGAATTTATTCGAGACTTGAGCAAAACTCAGATTGGAGAAGAATATGGTCCTTGGGTTCCCTTTATTGGAACTATGTTCCTATTTATTTTTGTTTCTAATTGGTCAGGTGCTCTTTTACCTTGGAAAATCATACAGTTACCTCATGGGGAGTTAGCCGCCCCCACGAATGATATAAATACTACTGTTGCTTTAGCTTTACTCACGTCAGTGGCATATTTTTATGCGGGTCTTACCAAAAAGGGATTGGGCTATTTCGGAAAATACATTCAACCAACTCCAATCCTTTTACCAATTAACATCCTAGAAGATTTTACAAAACCTTTATCTCTTAGTTTTCGACTTTTCGGGAATATATTGGCTGATGAATTAGTAGTTGTTGTTCTTGTTTCTTTAGTACCCTTAGTAGTTCCTATACCTGTCATGTTTCTTGGATTATTTACAAGTGGTATTCAAGCTCTTATTTTTGCAACTTTAGCTGCGGCTTATATAGGGGAATCCATGGAGGGTCATCATTGATTAGTTTTCGAAATAGTCTTTTTTTTTAGCTTATCCTAATTGAGGCAATGCATATAATCTACTTGGTTCTTGGTTGAGGAACAAAATAGATAGAAATACATATATATATACGACTAGAGTTGTAGGAGGAAAGATAGACGATATTACGAAATGGTGGATGGGTTAGGGGTGTCACACTAGATATATGAAATGCCTATAAGCCCAGCCACAGCCCTCGTATATCTTTCGAAGAATTATTCTAGAATCCAATTCAATAAAAAATGCGGTCGGTTTACGTTATGAAAGAAACAAATGTATATGTGATATTAGATATATACTAGTTATATAGGAGTTATTCCTATCTAATCTATATTTCTAATCTATATTATATTATATTTTTTTTTTCGAAGTTTTAGTTACTTTGACTCGATAGATTTTAGTGATCAAATAAATAATAATTCATTGGTTGATTGTATCATTAACCATTTTTTTTTTGGTGCGAGGAACCTATCATCATGAATCCACTGATTTCTGCCGCTTCCGTTATTGCTGCTGGATTGGCCGTAGGGCTTGCTTCTATTGGACCTGGAGTTGGTCAAGGTACTGCTGCAGGCCAAGCCGTAGAAGGTATTGCGAGACAACCAGAAGCAGAAGGAAAAATACGAGGTACTTTATTGCTTAGTCTAGCTTTTATGGAAGCTTTAACAATTTATGGACTGGTCGTGGCATTAGCGCTTTTATTTGCGAATCCTTTTGTTTAATTTAATCCTCGAATGAAAATGTAAAAAAGTACATAACGTACTTTTTTCTTATTTTATTAACTCATTGCCGTTTGCTTTTGTGAATTATATCAATACTTTACTCCTACAATTATGTATTTGTTGCAACAATACTTCGGGAAGGACTGATTTGAGAATGAGGAATTAGTGGATTCGCTCGCTTTCTTCCTTCCCGTCCTTAGTTTAATACGATGAAATTTTGACTTTTCTTTTAAGAAGTGTTTGAACAAAGGAGATATTTTGCAATTGACACGAGACCTTAGTACCTAACTTAATAAGTATCTTATCGGAAACTTCAAAAAAAAAAAGGGCGAGCCAAGTGATACAAAAAGAACTCTGTTCTTTGTTAGTCCTATCTATAAGAGGAGAGCGTATGAAAAATGTAACCGATTCTTTCGTTTCCTTAGGCCGTTGGCCATCCGCCGGGAGTTTCGGGTTTAATACCGATATTTTAGCAACAAATCCAATAAATCTAAGTGTAGTGCTTGGTGTATTGATTTTTTTTGGAAAGGGAGTGTGTGCGAGTTGTATATTTCAAGAATAGGTTGGACCCAACCGGCTGCACTTTATTTTTATTTTATATTCTATTTTTATAGTATAGAATGAATCAGAAAAAAAGTGCATAATCTCAACGAATTCCTTCTGAGTAAATTCATAAATCATATGTAAGAACCATAGCATTTCGTTATTCATTGGTAAGTAAACTTTGATTCTCTATCAACCAATAATGTGAGACCATTAACATGGTTAAAGCTAAACTGTTTGAAGTCCGGGCACAACATGGTACTCTTTCTACCACTACGTTAGTACCGAAATGGTTTAAAAAGGAATCGTTGGAAATTTTTCCGATATAGAACACTCATATCGATAAAATGATTTGAACCATTTACTAGAATAAAGAAAGGGCATCTTGCCCTTTTATTATCCAATATTATCCAATGCCGAATCGACAACCTATGTATAAAAAAAGAGGAATTTTTGGATTTGAATAAAAAGGGAAATAAAATGAAAATATATAAATTTTTAAAAAGACCAAATAAAAAAA